ATCTAGCAATGATGGGATTTCGATTCTGTTTACTGAATCACATGAAATTTTACCCAACTCCATATATATGGAATGTATGAAATACGTATGAACGGAGGAAAAAAGATGATTTTAGACTTAATTTTAGACTTAGTTAAATTGGAATTTCTAAGAGACAGATCCAAACGGAAAGGAATTGATAAATTCCACTTAGAATTATGGAGTTTTTTTATTTTGTCTAGAATAGAAAATTCACTTTATACCATTATTATGATATTACATATTCCAATCTGATTTGATATCAGAAAAATAAATGGATTCGGTATTTGATCCATTCACGGAGATAAAGACATAATAATCAGAAACAATATAACAATAGAAAGTTAATTTTTTGAGTACTTAACTCTTTCGTGAATTCCATTGTTCCAAAAATGATTTGCAGAGAACTCCTTTTTCTTTTTTTCGTAGAATTTTTATTTTTAGAATACGATTGAAGTGCATAAGAAGGCTTGTATTTATTAAACCCGCGCTGCTATAGCTATCTATCCATACATCGCTCTCCTTTATTGCATACTTCTACTCGGGACAGCACATGTCGTACTCTATCAAAATTTCTATTTTCTCTTCAATCTAATCAATCTAAATTGCAGTACGACAAGTGTCCGCCAATTCCCTATAAACAGGCATCATACACAAATAATATACCCCATAAGCTAACTGCGGAACACAACTTATGTTTGGGGTTTACATATACTAATAATTGACATTATAATTGAAATTGAGTTGAGAAGGTTTTTTTTCAATAAAAAAATCAAGACTGATTAGTTATATATCAATTTTGATTTTCTTATATCATTTATCATTAGGGAAAGACAATTTGAGATGTAAATCCAAGAGTGGGTCATGAATTTACAGTCATATAGTTAATGGTTCCAATTTGTTCTGAATTTTTGCTTTTGTAACTGAAAACAAAATTCCCATTTTGTTTTTTAATAGAAAAGAGAGGTATTTAGATATTGGGTGTTTTGAGATACTATAAAATTAATTGAAGGGTAAGGAGCCGGCCCCCCAAAAAAAAACAAATAACAAATAAAGGGGAATATTTTCATCTATTTTGTATCGTTTTGGCGGCATGGCCGAGCGGTAAGGTGGGGGACTGCAAATCCTTTTTCCCCAGTTCAAATCTGGGTGTCGCCTCGCCTGATTAACAAAAGACAAGACTCGAAATCCCTTATTCTTTATTCTCCTTTGCTGTTATAACTCGCCGAATTTTTCCCAGCAAAACACGCGTAGTCTTGAGACTTTCTTGATTGGAAACGGCTGGGGGTTCCCTTCTTTAAATTAAAGTGCCGTAACTCGTTGTATTTAGGATTCAAGGAAAGATTATAGTAGTGGAAGGACTATCATATCAAATAAAGAGTTACCGATTTTTTTCCATTACTAATGTCGTGTCTACTGGCCGGGTCTTGAATTAGATTGGATGGATAATTGGCTTTTTTCTTTTACTTAATGATAATGAAGGACAAGAAAAATAAAGAATAGGTATCAGTATTCCTACATATATATATTAGTAGCATTCCCTTTGATACTTCAAAAGAAAAGCGTAACTGCAGTTTCATTTTTCATATTTATTTGAGTCTTTCATCAAGGGTGTTGGGTCAGAATCCCCTTTTGACTCTGCACCAGTGATTCCACTATTATTAATAAACACTAATGGAATAATTCCTTCATATTCAGAGAGATAGGGGACATAATTCACATGGATATAGTAAGTCTCGCTTGGGCTGCGTTAATGGCAGTCTTTACATTTTCCCTTTCACTCGTAATATGGGGAAGGAGTGGACTCTAGAGATACCACGAATTGAGTTGGGGAATCAAATTGTATCACTTTTTTATAGATTTTTTATAGATCGTTTTGCAAAGCATAAATAATCTTTATTAATTATTTAATATATTGAATTCATTAATTTAATTCAATTTCGAATTAAAAAATTGAATTAATAAAAATATCTTCATTCCGAAATTGTATTGGCTTTTATTTCTGCTGTGCTTTATTGACGCGTTTGCTATCATGGCTGAAGGATTCAAAATCGATAGGATAACCCTTTTCGAATTTCGAAATCCGAAGAAGTTGCCATAGAACTCCTTGGATTATCTGTAAACCGCGCAATCAATTACTTCTTTGAAATGCTAAAAAAAAGATTACTTTCTAATTTTCTATAAATTAGAAAATAATAAGAGTTGCCTCGCGATTATTTCAGATTGATTGGAATCAACAAAAATCAAATAGATAAAGGAAACAAATAGATGAAGCAAAGAAATAGAATTGAGATACTATGTACATTCCATATATTTAATTGATATTAACATTTATGAAGATCCATATACATATTGTAGATTGATCTCGATTCAGTTTGTATCTTTCTAGATTACAATAATAAAAATGGATAGTATGGTCGAACGATTCATTTTTGAATCGTTCGACCATACTATTACTATCGGATCTTAGAGGCTACTGCGG